AGCCCCAATTTGAATTCCTTTTATGTACAGAAATATCCTCTTGGATAACTTACATAATCTCAATTACTAATCCTTTGTGTATCTTGGTCTTCCTAACCATCCACTCATTTTTTGTTTCAAAAACCTCCCGTTGTGGAAATCCATCTATGGTAATAGACAGTAAAAACTCCATAGAGTTGGTCTTTTGAACCCGCTTCAAGCTATCATGACAATTCACGAATCTTGGGGTAAACAATCTCTCTTGCTTATGTTTACTTTTTTCACCATTTGATTCTTGTACATAGGAAATGAGACTCAACTTTTTTACTGCAAATTTAGAAGCCGTTTTCTTTCACTCATATAACTATCTGGTTTAGTTCATCAACTCAAACGCTGAAGAAAAATAAAAATATATATAGTCAATCAAATCTTTTTATCCTTGTTTCTAGAAAGAAAAGAATTTTGATAAATTTTAGGTCTCACCGAATCACACGTAGAGATATTGATAACACACATAGAGCTAATGGTATTTCATAACTAATTGATTGAGCAGCTGCCCGTAGACCACCTAAAAAGGAATATTTATTATTTGATCCATACCCCGACATAAGAAGTCCAACGGGAGCAATACTTGAAATGGCAATCCAAAAAAAAACACCAATACTAAGATCGGCTAGAACAAGGTGATCACCAAAAGGAATTACTGAATAACTTAGAAAGATAGATATTACTGCTATGGATGGTCCGATACTGAATAAACGAGTATCTCCTGTAGATGGAATAAGGTTCTCTTTCAAAAGTAGTTTTGTCCCATCTGCTAGAGCTTGAAGAATTCCTAAAGGGCCGGCATATTCAGGTCCGATACGTTGTTGTATTCCTGCAGATATTTCTCTTTCTAACCAAACAATTACTAGTACACCTATTGTGATTCCTAATACAAGAGTCACAATAGGGACAAGCATCCATATGATCCCATAGACTTCTTTTAAGGATTCCAATTTGGAAAAAGAATTGATAGTCTCTATTTCTGTTGTATCAATTATCATTTCAACGATCAACTTCTCCCATAATGATATCTATGCTACCTAGTATTGTCATAATATCAGCCAATTTCATTCTTTTAACTAACTGAGGAAGAATTTGCAAATTGACAAAACCTGGTGGGCGAATTTTCCATCTCCAAGGAAAAACGCTCTGATCTCCTATCAGAAAAATCCCCAATTCTCCTTTTGGGGCTTCAACTCTCACATAAAGTTCTTGTTTCGACAATTCAAAAGTTGGAGAAGGCTTTTTACTAATAAACCGATATTCAAAATCATTCCATTCAGGATCTTTTAATCTGTCAAAACGTCGCATTTCTAAATTTTCGTAAGGCCCTCCTGGAATTCCTTCCAGAGCCTGTTGAATAATCTTTATGGATTCTGTCATTTCACCGATTCGTACTAAATAACGAGCTAATGAATCCCCTTCTCGTTGCCATTGAACCTGCCAATCAAATTCGTCGTAAGACTCATAATGATCAACTTTACGAAGATCCCATTCTATTCCGGAAGCTCGTAGCATTGGTCCCGATAAACCCCAATTTAATGCCTCGTCTCTCCCAATAATGCCTACGCCTTCAACTCGTTCTAAAAAAATAGGATTCCGGGTAATAAGTTTTTGATACTCAGCAACCCCTGTTAAAAAATAATCGCAAAAATCCAAACATTTATCTATCCAGCCATAGGGTAGATCGGCAGCCACTCCTCCAATACGAAAATAATTATGCATCATTCGCATACCGGTGGCAGCTTCGAATAGGTCATATATCAATTCTCTTTCTCGAAAAATATAGAAGAAAGGGGTCTGTGCACCAATATCCGCCATAAAAGGACCGAGCCATAACAAATGAGAAGCTATCCGACTCAACTCCAACATAATGATTCTGATATAGCTAGCCCTTTTAGGTACTTGAATATTGCCTAATTGTTCGGGTCCATTTATGGTTATTGCTTCTGTGAACATAGTAGCTAAATAATCCCAACGTGTTACATAAGGCAAATATTGTATAATTGTTCGGTTTTCCGCAATTTTCTCCATCCCTCTATGTAAATAACCCAATATTGGTTCGCAGTCGACAACATCTTCACCATCTAGAGTAACGATGAGTCGAAGAACACCGTGCATTGATGGGTGCTGAGGTCCCATATTGACTATCATGAGGTCTTTTCTTGTAGTTGGTGCAGTCATAAGTTTTTTAACGATTCATTCTTCCATGAATTACTGAAAGTGAAAAGAAGTTCATCAAAATTTAATCGAAACATATAAGTGAAAATGAAATAACTCTTCAAATTAATCAAATTAACGAGTTTTTGTCTCTCGAATGTCCAACTGATTAATTAATTCTTTATAACGTACTCTATTTTTTTTTGCCAAATAAGCTAGCAGTCGTTGACGTTTTCCCAAAATTTTCTTCAAACCTCTCTGAGATAAATAGTCTTTTTTGTGCAATTCTAAATGTGAAGTAAGTCTCCGTATCTTATTGGTGAAATTGAATACTTGAAATTCAACAGATCCTTTCTTTTCTTCTTGAAAAATAACTGAAATGACAGAATTTTTTACCATAAACGAATTTCCCCTTTCTTTATTTTACAGATATGGATTTTTTCGAATTTTATTGATCAGTAATAATAATGCCAGTAATTTGAACGTGGTATATAGACTTAATTTCTTTATGAACCTCTAATTTTAGCAATTCCAATAAATTAATCAAATTTGAAATTTGATTCAGATAGGAATCCAAAAAGGTGGTAGGTACGTTTTTTTCAGTCACAAAAGCGAATAATTGAAACCTAAAATCCTAAAATGAAGAAGATTCTGTTGATTCATTTCTAGATCTAATCAATACCTTATTTTATTGATTTAGTATTGTCTACTCGAATTAGATTCGAATGAGATGTAAAACAAGGCATGTTTGCATTTGTTTGCTTTCAGATACTCTATATGAGACAGGGTATATAGTACTATCAATTAATTTTCAATCGTGGATACATATGTATCCTTAAGATACTGAACCGGCTACCATTATTGGTATCAAACCAATAACGATTCATACAAGCTAAATCTTCTAATCGATAATTAGGCCAAAGAAAGAACTTAAATTTAATTAATTCATTTTTATCTTTATAAAGGGGTTTCCGTTCACCCAAAAATTGACTCCAGTTTTTTACATTGGTTTCGTTGCAAAATACTGAATTTCTATCGACGACATTCCAATTCAAAGAATTAAAAAAACTTCGAATTCTCAATTCTCTACGACGTCTAGACCATAAAATATTTTCAGGAACAAGCAAATCAAAATGAGTTTTTTCTGTATTTATTCTTTGAGTTTGAGGTTGCAGAATGAATTCGTCAAAATTCTTTTTATCAACATATCTTTGTTCTCGGTATCTTTGATTAGTTTGGTGTTTACTTTTATGAACCAATGAAATACCTATGGTTTGATACATAATAAATTGTCCATTATGTTTTACAGACAACCGAATAGGTTCGATAATCAATACCCCCTTCTTCATCAAGTCTGTAAGAGGTAAATTTGCCTGAATCAGCATTATATCCAAACTCATTTCTCTCCTTTGAATTGACGATATAGTAATTTTGGTTGGATTTATCAGTCGAAGCAGGAGACAATATACCTTGATATTTTCGAGCATTCTTTGATTCAAAGCATCGTTCCATCTTAATTGAAAAAGCAAATAACGTTTCAAGAACAAATCTAGTTCTGCTTCCGTGTTGCTTTTGTATTGTTTTTTATTTTGACCCTTTTTTGTGTCTGATTCCACGTAATCTTTTTCAAGATCGGTTTGATGTTTTGAAAAAACAGGGCTCAGATTTCCTTTGTTTTCTATATCTGATCCACGCTCTCTTTGACTTGGGGGTTCTTTTGTTTCTTGACTTCGATTCTTTATTTTTTTATTTGATGGTAGAAAAAAGTTTTGTTTTTGGTTTTGAATAACATTTTCATTTGTATTCAAATTAAAAAGAAGGAATTTGCTTGGTATAATCCACGGTTTTATTTTATAGACATTATAAAGTAGTACAAATTCTGGGAAGAACCAAAATTCCAGATTCAATATGGGACGATTAAATATTTTTTCATTCATTCCCATCCAATCAAAAAAGACTTTTTTCGAATTTTTTGGAGTTTTTTCTGGATTTTGATGAGTTGTAAGATAAAAAACCCCTTTTTTCTCAATTTTATCAATTATTTGATAATTATTAATACCAATTTTAGTATTTGGATTACTGTTGGTATCGATCTTAACCCAGGCTTCAATATCTCCTTTTTGTCTAAGAGAAAAATGGATAATTTTCCAATCAAAATATTTTCTATCGAGATTTCTTTCTATATCTAGAATATTGACCTTTCTTAGATAATTATTGATATGAAGATTGCCGGGCATATCAACAAAGTTGTGTTTGGACGTGTTGGAATTATACGAAATTTCTAAGTTCTTCTTTACTTGAAAGGGTAATCTAGAAAAAAATGAGTCACTTTTATTTTCATAATTAATTGATTTATATGCTAAAAGACCATATCTATAACATTTTTTAAAATTATCTTTTTGGTTTGATAATGAATAGAGTTCCGAATCATTTTCTTTTTTGTAATGAATTAATTGGTCTTTTTCATATGAATTCCATTTGTTTAAGTTTCGATTTTTATTTTGAGCCATACAACTTTGATTAACCCTAGTTCGCCATTTTTTTGGCATTAATCTAGACCATCTAATCTGAGATAAATCGTATTGATAATGCCATCTTAACCAGTTTTTCCATTGATTGATTCTATAACTCTGAAGTTTCTTATGTTTTAATTCCGAATGAAATATTCCTAGTGTTTTAAAATAGTCCTTTATTTTAGTCTTAAGGAAACAAGACGTTGTGTTATATTGAAGAACAGATCTAAATTTAGACAAATTAATAACTTGGGTTTGTGATAATTTGTAAAATACATATGCTTGTGACAAGTAGGATAAATCACCAAAAATATGTGAATTTTTCTTACTAATATTATAAAGTGACTTTTTTATAGTCGAAATAAAGATAAAGTGAATTTTTTTTTTATTAGTAATTTTTTCTTGATTTATTTCATTATTGGAGATGAATTTCTCAATCAATTTGTTTGTTGATTCAAGAAAGAGTTGTGTAGTAATTCTAGGAATATTAATGATAGATAAAAATAGATCGATGTATAATCTTTGAATGAATAATTTGATAAAATAATGGAATTTCCATATTACTCGAGTATTTCTGCTTTTTAATATTTGGAAAAATTTTTTTGGCGATTCGAGTTTTTTAATATTATTTGTTTTATTAGGATTAATGTCTATTTCTGGAGTTACTTTCTTTTTCTCTTTTGTAATTCTTTCTATTTGATTTTTGATTGTACTTGTTCTATCAGTCAAATCCTTCATTTTTGTTTCTATCAGTGAAGAATTTGGCCAATTTCCAGATTTAATTTGACTAAATGATTCGTTAATTATTTGATTACTAATTAGATAATCTTTTTCTTTTTTTGTTTCATTGGATTCAGATATTTCTTTGAATCTAAATAATACAATTGGATTTACTTTTGAAAGTTCTTTTTTGATTTTTTTTAGAAATCCAATACTTTTGATAAACCATTTTTTGGTTTCTTTTGAAACTCTTCTAAATAATTTTGTTTTTCCTTTTAAAATTTTTAGAGTTAGAAAATATTTCTTTTTGAATTTTCCAATTTTTTTTTCGAGTTCCTTAAAAATGGGCTCAAAAAAGGAAGGGCGCTTTCGGGGAGAACCAAAGGGAAGTTCAGCTTCCATTCCCCAAACTGTTAAAAAACAAAAATCATCTTTTTGTTTTTGCTTTTTCATTAGCTCTCCGCGGGAGGGGTACAGTTTAGATATATGCCAAGGTTTCAGACAAAAAGGAAATAAAATTTTGATCTGAATCCCGTCTCTCAACCAATCTTTGGGAAATTCTGTTTCTGATAATTGAACACCATTATAAGTACATTTAATCTGCATTTCTCTATTCCATTCCTGCAAATCTTCAGACCATTCAGGAAGTTGCAAGAATAACATACGCCCGAGATTTTTGGCTATTATCAATGAAGGTAATAGAATATATTTTCGAAGAATTGATTGAGTTATTAACATGTAACCTCTTATTATTTGTGCAAAAGGAATGTTATCCCAGGCTTCTTCGATCGCTATCCGTGCTTGTTCCTTTCTTTTGTTATCTTCTTTTTTGTCCTTTTCTTTTTTCTCTTCTCTTTTTGTTTGTTCTTCTCTAGACTCTAGAATCTTGAATTCTCCCTCTTTACCTGTCCAATTTCGAAAAATTGGTTTAATTAGTTCAGAGATATCAAAAGAAAAAAGACGTAGGGGGGTTATTCTGTCGACAAAAAGGGGGGAATGTACATTTGCTTGAAATAGTTTCGAAATAAATGTTTTGCGCCTTTGAGCCCGCATAGAGCCTTTAATTATACCTCGCCGAAAATCTGATTGTTGCGAATAGCTTATTAAAGCCACTTCCTCCTCAGGATCGTTAGTCGCGTTGTTGTCAGTAAAAATAACTACACGTTTGGCTTTTCTTGAACGAAGCTGATGATCAATTGATGCGCGATCTTGAAATTCACCCATTTGTTGGTCCAATTCGGTGATTAATTTATGGGACCAGCGAGGTACTTTTTTACTGATTTCTTTTATTCCAATCGATTTTTTTCCCGATTTTGTATCATTAGGATCAATTGCATTGAATACAAATTTTACAAATTTCGTTCTTTTTTCTGAATTCGCTCTTCTCTGTTCTTGGTCTGAAAATAAAGAAAGACCCTTCAAATTTAAACTCGATTTTGGTTCGTTACCTAATTCATTGATTAAAGTTAAGAACTCGTCAATTTCTGTTGATAATGGTTTTTTATCAATCGTATACGCTTTTTGTTCAAATTCTTGGTAATCAATATTCGGAAGAAAGATAGTATGAATCCTATTTAGTCTAACTCTCTTTTCCCAATTTTCTAGCAAAGTATTGTTTATGATTGAAGATGAAACCCCTTTTTTTATTGTTCCTCGATATGGTCCATTTAACAAAGGATCATACATTTTAGGCACGTATTCTTTTTTAGTATCATCATTACACAATCTAGTCCTTGTTTCGAGTATATCCATAGAAAGAGATTCCTTGTCTAGAATTTCAAGTCTATTTAAAAATTCCTTATTCAGATTATTACTTTTTTCTTTGTTGGTAGAAACCCACTGAGTGTCCAGTTCATTAGGGAGCGTTTTTTGGAGTGACAATAGGGGTATCTTTCTTTTTATCATTTTCCAAAAAGTTGATAAACTTGGCGGGTATGTAAAAGATATTCTTTGTTTTCCATCACTTTTACATGTGTCAAAAAAATATTGTGACATTTCGGTTCTTACGGCCTGCTCAAATCGATTATTCTTTATGTAACGAAATGGTCGATTCCATCGATTATAATCGAAAAGAAGACTCACA